GTCTGATTAAAGTAATAAACTGTAAATTTATTAAAGAATTAATAATTCTATTACTAATGATTTTATAGTATAATTTAATACATTAATTTGCAAAATTAAATATGTTTATAAACTAAGATTTAAATATATGTTTATTTTCAACTTTGAAGGTTAATAGTTTTTTTAACTTAAAATCTTTATAGAGAATAAAGAAATAATCTAGTAGGGATAATTATTAAATTAATAGTTGATAATAATGTATTATTATCTGTATTTTTATATTTATATCATTTACTTTTTAAGTGTCTTATTATTATTCTTAATATTATTATTCGGGAATAAAAATATAGTCTAATAATTGAAGATGAGATTATGATGATTCTTATAATGATTAAATTTTTTTTTATTATTAGTTCAATAATGAATCATTTTATTATGAAGCCTGAAAAGGGGGGTAATCCGGCTAGAGATAGGATATTTAAATTTATCATAAAGTTTTTTATTATAAATATTTGATTTAGATATTTAATTGAATATATTTTGATAAATTTAATTAGGATAAGTAAAATATTTGTGTAAATTGTAAAGAAGATAATAAATATTGAAATATCTAAAAAAATTCTTATAATTATTCATCTTATGTGTGTAATAGAGGAATAGGCTAAGATTTTTTTTATATTGATTTGATTTAAGGCAATTATAGAACCTGTAATTCTATTGATTATTACGAAACTTATGAAGGTAAAGTTATTATTTTTGTTGATTATGAATATTATTATTCTTATAGGGATGATTTTTTGTAATGTTATAATTAGTTTTATTGATAAAAATGAAGACTTTCTTAAAATTTCTGGGTATCAGAAAAAGAAAGGGAATATACCAATTTTTAATATCATTGATATTAATATTAAGGTAATAATTGTGTTATTATTTAGTATTATATATAAAGGTTGGTTTATGTTTATTATTAATATAATAAATATTATTGAAGAGATAGATTGAATTAAGAAATATTTTATAGTGGATTCTGAATATTGTTGATTTAGGTTTATTAATATTAGGGGAATGATTATTATTGTGTTAATTTCTATTCCTATTCATACTGAAAATCATGAGTTTGATGATAGGGATCAAATTATTCTCAATATTAATAGTATTATTAGTAGGAATTTTCTATATTTAATGTAAAAAGGAGAATGATCTATATTTGAGGTATGAGCCCAAAAGCTTAACTTTAGCTTACCTTTTATTGGTAATAGATACATTTTATGTATAATTTATTCTATCAAAATAATCCTTTTTTTCAGGCAAACTATTTGTTAGTTATTAATAATTATTTATATCCACGGATGTTTTATACTCTTATTTATAAATTATATAATATATAATAATTATAATGGATATGTATATTTACTCTTAAATCATATACATATACATTATATATTTTTGTATATTGATGTTTTATATATTGTTGTTTTTATATATTTATGTGGAAAGTTATATTTATTTTATAAATTATATATTGATAATTATATTGTTTGTTATATTTAGTATTGGTTGATTTTATTATTATAGGTATTTATAAGTTATAGTAATATAAATATTAATTATGTGATTAATTATTAATTAATTGATGTTATATTGTTAGTGTAGGAGCACATTTAATTTTGATTTAAATAGGGATGGTTTGATTCCATTATTTTATGGGTGCTTAGATCTTGTAATATTGGTTTGTTGAGGGGTATTTAGTTATTTAAGGAGGATGAAGTTGAATTATTTCCATGTAAATTGGTGTTTATTAATAGTTAAATTAATCCTCTTAAACCAATGTAAAATTTCTGTATATATTTAAATATTTTGTTTTTAATTGTAGAGATGTATTTTATTTCTTCTATGTTATTTAATGTGGATATTTAGGGTAATTATGATATTTATATTTAAATGTATTTGTGTTTATTTAATTTTTGTAAAAATATATAATTAATGTAAATATAGATATATTAATATATTTATATAATAATCAATAAGATATATATATTACAGTAAATATTTATATTATATCTAAGTATAATATACTAATATATAGTATGTATAGGTATATTATATAAATAAATATACCTATACATTACTAATAAATATATTATATATAATTAATGTAAATATAGATATATTAATATATATAAATAATATATAATGTATATGTATATGATTTAAGAGTAAATATACATATACATTATAATTATTATCTATTTAAGAATATTTTTATGTTTCGTAAATTTTATTAAATTGAGTTGTGTGTAATTTCTTAATTTTGGTAATTAGTTTGCTTGTATTTGGGGAGGGAACTAAAGTTTTATATTAATATTTTTTAATAATTGAAGTTATATGTATATTATATTTATTATATTGTTAGTGTAGGAGCACATTTAATTTTGATTTAAATAGGGATGGTTTGATTCCATTATTTTATGGGTGCTTATATATATATATTCCGTGTATTGTAATGTTTATTATTAACAATTTGATTCTAGTTGTTTATTTAATTAAATGTAATATTTATCATGTATTGTTTAATAAAATGTAGAATAACATTGCAGTAATTTATTTTATTTTTATTAATTGATTAATTGATGAAGTTATATATTTTAGAATTGGATAAATTTGTGCCAGCATCTGCGGTTATACATATAATTCAAGTTAATTTAATTAGTAAAATATATATAATTATATTATTATTTTTTATTTTAATTTTTAGGTGAAATTAATATATTTATTTTTGTATATATATTGATATGAAGTTTTTTATATAAACTAGGATTAGATACCCTATTATAATTAAATTTAAAAATGTTAACTGGGAGATATAAGATATAATCTTTGTAATTTAAAGAATTTGGCGGTAAATTAATTTATCTAGAGGAATTTGTTTGTTAATTGATAGTCCTCATTTTATCTTACCTTAATTAATTTTTAAGTATGTATATCGCCGTTAAGAATGAATATTTTTATAGGATTAATTTTCTTAGTAAAAGTATTATTAAAATCAGGTCAAGGTGCAGTTTATGTTGGGGATAAAAATGAATTACATTTATTTTTAATAATTATGAATTATTATATGAAATTTTAATATGAAGGTGGATTTAGAAGTAAATTTTTAGTAGAGAGATCTTTTGAATTTAATTTTGATTTATGTACATATTGCCCGTCGCTCTCGTTAAATTTAAAAATGAGATAAGTCGTAACATAGTAGGCCTACCGGAAGGTAGACCTAGATTGGTGAGAGTAATCTTTAGGTAAGAATTTTATTTACAGTAAAAACTTCTCGTTCAATTCGAGGCTTTTAAGTTATTTTATAATTATTATTTGTTTGATTGTTAAATATTTTTATTATGAAATATATTTATTTATATGGTTTAATGTAATTGATTTTTATTTATTGTAATTATAGTAAATTAAGTATTGAAAGAGAAATTTAGTGTTTATTTTTATAGAAAATCTTTAGTATTTTACCTTTTGTATTAGGGATAAACTAATATTTATATTATTTTAATATTCTCGAATATAGAGTTGATCTAATTAAAATTAATAGATTATTGTTTCATTAATAAGGGTAAGTTTTAATTAGTGATGAAATGTCTTTCGTAATCTAATATATCTAGTTTATGTATTGTAATTTATTTATTTGTATATTCAAGGGATAATTTTTGATTTATTTTTATAAAATTATTATTTATATTTATATTTTGATTTGATAGTATTAATAATTTAAAGTGTGTTTATACTTAAATATTTTAGTGTTAATTTTTATATTTATTACATATATATTAATTAATTTTTTGTTAATAGTAAAAATGTTTGTATTAGTATATTTATTTTATATAATAATTTATATATATTTTATTTTGAGTAAAGGAATTCGGCAAATTTGTTCTTCGCCTGTTTATCAAAAACATGTCTTATTGTATTTAATAATAAGTTTGACCTGCCCACTGAAATAGTATGTTTAAATGGCCGCAGTATATTAACTGTGCAAAGGTAGCATAATAATTTGTTTTTTAATTGGAGACTGGAATGAATGGTTGGACGTAAGAACTGCTGTCTCTATTTTTTTTATTGAATTTTACTTTTAAGTGAAAAGGCTTAAATTTTATTAAGGGACGAGAAGACCCCATCAAGTTTTATAAGTGTAAGTTTTTATTTTTTCATATTTAATTTCTTAATTTATTTTTCTGGGGCGGAAGAAATAGTATATCTTTTTTTAAAGTGGAAATAACTATTAAGTTTATTATTGAGTTTTAATTAAAAATAATATGAATAAATTACTGTGGGGGTAACAGCGTTATTTCTTTTTAGAGTTCATATTAATAAAGAAGATTGCGACCTCGATGTTGGATTAATTTTACCTAATGGTGAAGAAGCTATTAAGGTGAGTCTGTTCGACTTTTAATAAAATTACATGATCTGAGTTCAGACCGGCGTAAGCCAGGTCAGTTTCTATCTTTAATAAATTGATTATAAGTTATTTAGTACGAAAGGACCTATAACTTTAAATTGTTTGTTTATGTAAATTTAATTTTAACTGAAGTGGCAGAATTGGAGTGCTATAATTTTAAGAGTTATATATGAATTAATATTCCTTTGGTAATTAAAGTGGCAGAATTGGAGTGCTATAGTTTTAGGAACTATAAATGAATTTAATATTCCTTTAGTAGCTAATATATAAAGGTTATATTTTTATGAGTTGTGTAATAAAGGGTAAAAATCTTTTTAGTAAATTGTATATCAGGTTTTTGATTTAATGTTGTATTATTTAATTATATTGGTTTTTGTGTTGGTAGGAGTAGCTTTTTTTACTTTATTTGAACGTAAGGTTTTGGGGTATGTAAATAATCGTAAAGGTCCCAATAAAGTATTATTTTTAGGTTTAGGTCAGGCTATTTCTGATGGTGTTAAATTGTTTGGAAAGGAATATTTTTTTCCGTATTTATCTATATATTTTTTATTTTTTTTATCTCCTATGATTATCTTTTTTATGTCTTTAAGTTTATGGATAATTTTACCAGTATATTTTCATTTTTTAGATTTTTATTTTGGTTTACTATTTTTTTTGTGTCTTACTGGGTTGAGTGTTTATGCTTTAATTTTTTCTGGATGGGCATCTAATTCTAAATATTCTATTTTTGGTGCTTATCGAGGAGTTGCTCAAACTATTTCTTATGAAGTTAGGTTGGCTTTAGTTATAATAAGTTTTGTGTTTTTAATTGAAAGGTATAATTTAGAAGATTTTAATTCTTACCAAGATATGGGTTGGTTGATTTTTATAATAATGCCTTTAGGGGCGATTTGATTTGTTTCTTTGTTAGCTGAAAGAAATCGTACCCCCTTTGATTTTACTGAAGGGGAGTCTGAATTGGTTTCTGGGTTTAATATTGAGTATGGGGGTTATTTTTTTGCTTTGATCTTTTTAGGGGAGTATTCTAGAATTTTATTTGTGAGAGGAATATATGTAGTTATATTTATGGGGGGAATTGGAGTTTTTTATACTTTAAAAGTTATATTTATTGTTTTTATATTTATTTTAATTCGTGGAACTTTACCGCGATTTCGTTATGATAATTTAATGTATTTAGCTTGGAAAATTTATTTGCCAATGTCTTTAAACTTTTTGATTTTTTATTTAGGTTATAAAAGGTTTTTAAGTATTTATTTATTTTAGTTGTTTCTTTTAAGAAAAAAATCATTAGAATATATCTTTTTTATATTTTCAAAATATACACTTAAATTATAGTTAAATGATTATTTAAAATATTGCCATAGTATTAGTATTATGGGATTAATTATGAAATATGAAAAATGAATAAGGGTTAGTATTATTCCAATTCTTTCATATGGGTATTCTACGGGACTAGCTCCGATTCATGTTAATAATATAATGTTTATAAAGAATATTCATATTAAAAATTTGTTAATAGGATAAAATTTATTTGATTGAATTTTTACTTTTATAGTGAATGGTAGGATAGATAAAATTAAAATTGATATTACTAATGCTATTACTCCCCCTAATTTATTAGGGATTGATCGTAGGATTGCGTAAGCGAATAGAAAATATCATTCTGGTTGAATGTGAATAGGAGTATTTATTGGATTGGCTGGGATGAAATTTTCTGGATCATTAAGTATTATGGGATTAATTATTGATATTAAAAGTAGTGTTCAAATGATTATTATAAATCCAATAGTATCTTTAATAGTGAATATGGGATGAAAAGGAATTTTATCTATATTACTATTAGTTCCTATAGGATTTCTTGAGCCTGTTTGATGGAGAAATATTAGATGTATTATGAATAAAATTATAATAATTATGGGTATTAGAAAATGTAATGTAAAGAATCGGTTTAGAGTTGCATTATTGATAGAGAATCCTCCTCATAACCATTGAACAATTGTTGTTCCTAAGTATGGAATAGCAGATACAAGATTTGTAATTACTGCAGCTCCTCAGAAAGATATTTGTCCTCAAGGTAAAACATAGCCAAGGAATGCAGTTGCTATGGTAATAAATAGAATTATAATTCCTGATAATCATGTTTCTTTTAAAATAAAAGTATTGAAGAAAATTCCTCGTCTGATATGAATATAGAGTATAAAAAATATTATAGATGCTCCGTTAGCGTGAATTGTCCGTAATATTCATCCTATATTTACATCTCGTATGATGTGTGATAATGAATTGAAAGCTAAGTTTATTTCTGGGCAATAATGTATAGTTAAAAATAGTCCTGTAATTATTTGAATTATTAAACATAAAGCTGATATTGATCCGAATCTTCATATTGAATTGATATTTGAGGGGCAGGGTAAATCAATAAAAGTTCTATTAATTAATTTAATGATTGGATGTGTTTTGCGAATATTTTTGATCATTATTTTTTTCGAAGAGGGCCTTTATTTAGATTTGAGATTTTTACGATAATAAATAATGTAATTATTAGAAATGTTGCCAAAAATAGTGTGTTTATTATTATATTATTTATGTATATTTTATTTATAGCTATAATGGGTTTTGAAATGTTTCTTATGTTGTTTCAATTGTGACTGGTTATAATTTCATTTTGATTTATCATAAATAATCAAATTAAGATTAATATTGTTATTTTAATTAAAAATGTATTTTTGTTGATTCTTCATTTTATTTTTTCATTTCTTGTTAATCTAGCAATATAGATGAAAATTACTAATATTCCTCCCAAAAAAATTAAGATTAAAATATAAGATATTCAAAATAGGTTATGGAGAAGATTGATTATTAATCTTAAAATAATTGTTTGAATTAAAATTAGGAATACTATTATTAAAGGTGATTTAGCTAAGGAGAATAATATTATTAAATAAAGAGTTGAGATGTATATTAGTTTAATATCAGATAATAGTTTAGCTAGAATAATAATTTTGGAGATTATAGGAGATATTTTTCTTATTTGAGGTTTTAGGAAATAATTCATTTATGACTTACAAAATCATTGTTTTATTTTAAACTACTAAAACAATGATTTTTGGATTTTATAACTTTTTCTTTTGAATGATTTTTTTTTTAAGTGTTTATAATTTTTTTATGAATAAATTTCATTTATTATGTTTACTATTGAGTTTGGAGTTTTTTATATTGATAGTGTATATTTTGTTATGTTCTCTTTTTTCTCTTTATAGAAGTGATTATACTATTGGTTTATATTATCTTACTATTGCTGTATGTGATGGGGGTTTAGGATTAAGTTTACTAGTAATGTTAATTCGTTCTCATGGGGATGAGCTAGTTATGTCTATAATTATAAATATTTAGTATGGATATATTAATACTTTTATTTAGATTAATTTTGATTCCTTTATTGAGGTTTGAAATAAATATTTATGTTTATTTGTTAGTTTTGGAAATAATGGTGGTTTTTATTGTAATGTTGTTGATATTGAGTATTTATAAATATGTGTATATTTATAGTAATATTTTTATAGATTTTGGTTTTGATAATTTAAGTGTTTTAATAATTTTGTTAAGGGGTTGAATTGTATTTATGATAGTAATATCTACCTTACGCCCTTTGAGGGGTAATTTTAGTATGATGTATTTATTATTTATTATTTTTATTTTTTTTCTTTTGTTTTTAGCTTTTGGGGTTATGGATTTATTTTTATTTTATTTTTTTTTTGAGAGAGTACTTATTCCTACTTTTATGTTAATTATGGGTTGGGGTTATCAGCCTGAGCGTTTACGAGCTAGAATTTATTTTATTTTTTATACTATTTTTGCTTCTTTACCTTTATTAGTTAGTATCTTTTTATTAGGTAAGATTAAAATAAGATTAAATTATAGGTATTTAGAGTTATATAATTTATTTTATATAAATTTTTCTTGAGTTATTTTAATTTGATTCTTCTTTTTTACTTTTGCCTTTTTAGTAAAGATACCTGTTTATTTTTTTCATTTATGGTTACCTAAAGCTCATGTTGAAGCTCCTATTTCTGGTTCTATGATTTTGGCTGGGGTTTTGTTAAAGCTTGGGGGTTATGGATTTTATCGTGTTTTTTTTATATTTAAAATGTTTATTTATGTGTTTAATTCTTTTTATGTTATGTTTATTATTTATGGTAGTATTATATCTTCATTGATTTGTATAATGCAGGTAGATTTAAAATCTTTGATTGCTTATTCTTCTGTGGCTCATATGGGGTTAATAATTGGAAGAGTTTATATTTTTAATTTAATTAGAATTAATGGTGGTTTTATTATTATAATTGGTCATGGTTTATGTTCTTCAGGGTTATTTTGTTTAGCTAATATTGTTTATGAGCGTATTTCTAGTCGTAGGATTATATTAAATAAAGGTTTGATTAATTTAATACCAAGTTTAAGTATTTGATGATTTTTATTTATTATCTGTAATATTTCTGCCCCTCCTTCTATAAATCTTTTGGGTGAGATTAGATTGTTTATTAGTTTATTAAGTTATGATTTATTGTTTGTTCCTCTTTTATTGGTTTTTTCTTTTTTTTGTTCTTGTTATTCTATTTATTTGTACTATATTACTCAACATGGTAAATTAAATAATTTATATGCTATAAATTTAATCAATGTACGGGAATTGTTTCTAGTCTTTTTACATTGAGTACCTTTGAATTTGTTTATTTTTAAAGCTGAGGTATTTTATTTTTGTTTTTGTATTACATAGTTTAAATAAAAATGTTAATTTGTGGAATTAAAGATTTAGGAAATTAATTTTTACAATGTTTTTTTTACTTTACATTTTAAAATTAATTTCTTCAATCTTATTATTGTTATTAATAATTATTTATGTTTTTGTGGTTTTTTTATCTGTTGGGTATGTTATTTATTTGAATTTTGTATTAGGTTTAATTTTAGAGGAGGTTTTGGATTATAGTTTTATCTGTAATTTTTCTTTTGCTATTATTTAATGTATTAATTTATTATTTTACATTCAAAATATATAAGTAATTTTTATGTTATAAATTTAATTTATGTAAGGAGTTATAATTATTATATTTTTTAGTATAAATAGTTTAAATAAAAATGTTAATTTGTGGAATTAAAGATTTAGGAAATTAATTTTTACAATGTTTTTTTATTTTTATAACGTTATAAAATTAATTTCTTTAATTTTGTTATTATTAAGTTTAGTTGTGTTTTATATTGGGATAATTTTTTTATATATTAATAATGTTGTATATTTAGATTGAAGTATATATATAATTAATGGGGTTGATATAAGGTTTGTTGTAGTTTTAGATTATTATTCTTTATTTTTTTGTTCTTTTGTTTTGTTTATTTCTTCTTCTGTGTTTTTATTTAGGGAAAATTATATAATTGGTGATTCTTATTTATATCGATTTGTATTTTTATTATTGTTGTTTGTTATTTCTATATTATTATTAATTTTTAGGGGGAATTTGTTGAGGTTGTTATTGGGTTGAGATGGTTTAGGTTTAGTTTCTTTTTTGTTAGTTATTTATTATCAAAATAAATCTTCTTTATCTGGAGGTTTGTTAACATTGTTAACAAACCGGTTAGGGGATGCGGCTTTAATTTTAGGGATTTGTTTATTATTTATATATGGTAATTTTAGAATAATATATTTATCTTTTATTTATTTTGATGAAATTATTATAGTTATGATTATTATAGCTGCTATAACTAAGAGTGCTCAATTACCTTTTTCTGCTTGGTTGCCAGCCGCTATAGCGGCTCCTACTCCTGTTTCTTCTTTAGTTCATTCTTCTACTTTAGTTACAGCTGGGGTGTATCTTTTAATTCGTTTTTATTCTGTAGTTTGTTATTTTAATTTAGGGTGTTATTTATTATATATTTCTATTTTTACTATATTAATGTCTGGGGTTAGGGCTAATTTTGAATTTGATTTTAAAAAGGTAATTGCTTTGTCTACGTTAAGGCAGTTAGGTGTTATAATGATATCTTTATCTTTGGGTTTAATGAATTTAACTTATTTTCATTTATTAACTCATGCTATATTTAAGGCTTTAATATTTCTTTGTGCTGGTAGTATTATACATGGATATTTTGGTAATCAAGATATACGAATAAAAGGTAGTAGATTAATTTTTAGTCCTTATATTTCTATAAGAATGAATTTATCTGTGTTGTCTTTGTGTGGGATGCCTTTTTTATCTGGGTATTATTCTAAGGATTTAATTTTAGAGAAGTTTTTTATGATGGAGTTTAATTTATTTATGATGTTTTTATTATTTATAGCTACTTGTTTTACTATTATTTATAGGTATCGTTTATGTTTGTTTGTTTTTTTTAATTATAATTTATATAATTCTTGTTTTTATGGTTTTGAGAGGGGTATTGTATTAACTTCTTTAATGATATTAACTATAGGGTCAATTTTTGGGGGTTTTATATTAAGTTGATTGATTTTTCCTATTCCAGTCTTGGTTTTTTTGCCTTTTTATTTTAAGTTTATGGTTTTTTTGATTTTTTTTCTTTCTCTTTTGTTAAGGGTTATTTTTAATTATACTTTTATATTTATTAATAAGGTTGGTAGATTATATAAAAATGTTGTTGTTTGGTTTTTAGGGCAAATATGGTTTATTTCTTCTTTGTCAGGACAATTTTTATTAATATATCCTTTTTGTTTGTCATTTTCTATTTTGAAGGTTTTTGATTTAGGTTTAAGAGAAATATATGGAGGACGAGGAATATATAAATCTTTAATTCAGATTGGTGGAAAGTTTAATGGTTTAAATTATTATAGTTTATTATATTATTATTTAAGGTTTTTATTGTGGTTTATATTAATTTTTATATTTTATATATTTGTATGTTTATGTAGCTTAAATTTAAAGTATGACAGTGAAGTTGTTGAGATGAAAATATTTTGTGAACATTATCTTTAGAAATTTTTTCATTTTAATATTGAAAATATTATATATTTTATATATTATAAAGATAAAAGTTTAACAAATTATTTGCTTTAATTAAGTTAGAAGCTTAATATTGGAAACTTTCTTAACAAGAAAATTGTTTCTGTCTTCTTAGTAACAATAAGCTGCTTTTTATAAGCTTTTGTTAAATTAGATAAGGGTAAAACCTAGGTTTGAGTCGAAGTCAAATATGATATATCAATTCTTATCTTAGACAAGGCTTTAGTAAGCTGTTATATAGTTGCAAATTATAATATCTTGCCTGTGACTATTTAGCTCATTCTAGGGCTCCATTATGTCATTCATAAATAATACCTAATAATAGGATTAATAAGAATGTAAAAATAGTTAATAAAAATATTTTTATGTTAAATATTTTAAGTAAAGGGAGTGGGATAATTAGTGCGATTTCTACATCAAAAATTATAAATAGGATGGCGATTAAAAAGAATTGGATTGAAAATGGAGTTCGTGGTGAGTTAATTGGGTTTATTCCACATTCAATAGGGGAGGATTTTTCTAATTCTATTAAGTTCTTTTTTATTATGGAATATGAGATTGATAATAATAATATAATAATGAATGTAATGATTAATATTAAGTTTGTAATTGCATTTATTATTTCTTTTAAAGAGTTTAAACCTTTTGATTGGAAGTCAAATATACTTATGGTACTTAAGAAATAGTAACCTCATCAATAGATAGATGAATATAAGAATAATCATACAATATCAACGAAGTGTCAATATCAAATTGCTGATTCGAAACCTATATGATGATTTTTAGATATATGTATTTTATTTATTCGAATGTAAGAGATTAATAGGAAAATTGACCCAATTAATACATGAATACCATGGAATCCTGTAGCTATAAAAAAGGTTCTACCATATACAGAGTCTGCTATAGTGAATTGTGCTGATCAATATTCTCAACCTTGTAGTATTGAGAAGTATATGCCTAATATTACTGTTATTAATAAGGCTGAGAGTGAATTTTTGATGTTGTTATTTATAATTCTATGGTGAGATCAAGTTACAGATATTCCTGAAGATAAAAGAATTAAAGTGTTTAGTAATGGGATGTATATGGGATTAAAGGAATCAATGCCTTTAGGAGGTCATATTATTCCAATTTCTATTGAAGGAGATAATCTTCTGTGGAAAAATGCTCAAAAGAAGGATAAGAAAAATATTACTTCAGAAGTAATGAATAAAATTATTCCTCAACGTAATCCATTAATTACTTTGTTTGTGTGGTGACCTTGAAAAGTTCTTTCACGAATTATATCTCGTCACCATTGGGTTATAGTTATAATAATAATTCTTCTTCCAAGAATTATTATTATTATAGATTTTATGTAAATTCATTCTATTAATCCGATTATTATAATTATTACTCCTAAGGCTCCAGTTAAAGGTCAAGGACTTTGATTTACTAGGTGATAAGGATGAAATTGTTTTGTCATAATTTATTTCGTTATAATATAATAAGGATAGTGTAGTAAAGACATAAGCTTGGATTATAGCTACGGCTATTTCTAATGTTATTAGTAAAGTTTGAATGATAATGATTATTATGATGTTTATTATTCTAATGTTTTCACAAGTTGATGATATTAAAGTAATTAATAAATGACCTGCTGTTATATTAGCTATAAGTCGTACTCTTAATGTGATAGGGCGAATTAGGTTTCTGATTGTTTCAATTATTACTATTAAGGGTATTAATATAGATGGTGTTCCTAAGGGTACTAAATGAGTTAGTATTTTATTGGTGTTTGTAAATCATCCATATATATTAAAAGTTATTAAAAGGAAAATTGCTGTTGATAAAGTAATTATAATATGTCTTGTTGAGGTGAAGATATAAGGTATTAATCCTATAAAGTTATTAGTGAAGATTATTAATATTATTGTAATGAATATAATTAATGGAGATTTTATTTTAATTATTTGTTTTCTTTCATTAAAAATATTGAATATAATTAAGTATATTAATTTAATATAGCGAGAGGAGTAAATTCAGTAATTGAATTGTATAAATAAAAATACTATTGTTATTCTAATTCAGTTTAATTGGATATTTAAAGAAGAGGAAGTGGGGTCAAAGATAGAAAATAAGTTATTTATCATGATCAAATTTTATTTTTAGTAATTATATTATTAATATAATTTTTTTTTAATGTTAAATTGAATTGATAGTGATTGTTAATAATTAGTACTATTAGGATAATAATAAATATTGGTGGTATGATTAATCAATTTAAAGGTATTATTTGTGGCATAATAAAAAATACTTTATAGTGATTTAAGATTGACGTTCTTATGTTATATTATTAACTAATTTTTTGTTTCATTAAAAATATAATTAATATATTATTTTTGGATTAAAAATCCAATACTTAAATAGTTATTTAATGTATAAATTTGTAATTCAATTAATGAAAGATTTTATATTGATTCTTTCTATAACGATAGGTATGAATCTATGATTTGCTCCACAAATTTCAGAGCATTGACCTATAAAGATACCCGGTCGAGTTGAGTTTAAGATTCTTTGATTAATTCGTCCTGGTAATGAATCTATTTTAATACTTATTGTAGGAATAGTCCAGGAATGAATAACATCTGCAGATGTAGTTAATATACGAATTGATATATTTATAGGGATTATTATTCGATTGTCTACTTCTAAAAGTCGTATAATTGAGTCTCTATTAGGGAGTATAAATGAGTCAAATTCAATGTTATTAAAATCTGAATATTCATAAGATCAGTATCATTGATGTCCGATGGATTTAATTGTGAGTATTGGGTTATTAATTTCTTCTATTAGGTATAAGATTCGTAGGGATGGAATAGTAATTACAGTTAAAATAATTATGGGGATGAGTGTTCAAATTGATTCAATTAGTTGTCTTTCTAATAATATTTTATTGATGTTTTTATTAAATATTGATGTAATTATTATATAAATAATAAATATAGTAATTATTACTAAAATTATTATAGTATGATCATGGAAAAAGATTAATTGTTCTATTGTTGGACTTCTTCTATCTTGAAAATTAATGTGATTTCATGTTGGCATAAATTTATTTAATTATTATAATTAGTTGTCTAAAAGTGTGATCTTTTGGGGGTGTATTTATTAATCATTCAATTGAAGTTGATTGATTGTTATTAAATATAATTATTCGGTATCTAATTAAAGATTCTCAGATGATTAGAATAAATATTATAATTCTTAATATAGATAATATTGATCCAAATGATGATATTAGGTTTCAGGTAAAAAAAGAATCGGGATAATTGGAGTATCGACGGGGTATTCCTCTTAATCCTAAAAAGTGTTGGGGGAAGAATGTTAGATTAACTCCTAAGAATATAATTATAAATTGTATTTTTAGTCAACGTGGGTTTAATATTACTCCAAAAAATAGATGGTATCAGTTTGTTAATCCTCCTATAATTGCGAATACTGCTCCTATGGATAGAACATAATGGAAATGAGCTACTACGTAATAAGAGTCATGTAAAATGATATCAATAGATGAATTAGCTAGTACTACTCCGGTTAATCCTCCTACTGTAAATAAAAAAACGAATCCTATTGATCATATTAGCTGTGCTGTTCTTTTGATTTGGGTGCCATGAATTGTTGCTATTCATCTAAAAATTTTAATACCTGTTGGTACAGCAATAATTATAGTGGCTGCTGTAAAATAAGCTCGTGTATCTACATCTATACCTACAGTGAATATATGATGTGCTCATACAATAAATCCTAGTAGTCCAATAGCTAGTATAGCATAAATTATACCTAATCTTCCAAAGATTTCTTTTTTTCCTCTTTGAAATAATAAGATGTGTGAAATTATACCGAATCCTGGAAGAATTAGAATGTATACTTCTGGGTGACCAAAGAATCAAAATAGGTGTTGGTATAGAATAGGATCACCACCTCCAGCTGGATCGAAGAAAGAAGTGTTGAAGTTTCGGTCAGTTAATAATATAGTGATGGCCCCAGCTAAAACTGGAAGAGATAAGAGTAAAAGTACTGCTGTAATTAGAACTCTTCATACAAATAATGGTATTTGTTCTAGTTTTATTCCTGGGGCTCGTATGTTTATAATAGTTCTAATGAAATTGATAGCCCCTAAAATGGATGAAATACCAGCTAGGTGTAGGGAAAAGATAGTTATATCGACTGAAGCTCCTGAATGTGAGATGTTAGATGAGAGGGGGGGATAAACTGTTCAACCAGTTCCTGCCCCTATTTCAACTAGGGAAGATCTTAAAAGTAATAGTAAAGATGGTGGTAAAAGTCAAAATCTTATATTGTTTATTCGTGGGAATGCTATATCTGGAGCCCTAATTATTAAAGGTACTAATCAGTTTCCGAATCCACCAATTATTATAGGTATTACCATGAAGAAAATTATTACAAAGGCATGGGATGTAACAATAACATTATAAATTTGATCATCACCAATTAGTGATGAGGGAGTACCTAATTCAATTCGAATTAGGATTCTTAGGGCTGTTCCTACTATGGCTGATCAAATTCCAAAGATTAAGTATATGGTTCCAATATCTTTATGATTAGTAGAATAAAGTCATCGCGGTAATAT